GAATTTCCTAAAAATTGGTTAAGAGAGGGTTTTCAGATCAAAATCCTATATCCTTTTCATTTAAAACCTTGGCACAGATCGAAACTACGACTCTCTGATAGAGATCGAAAGCAACAAGATGATTTTGATTCTTGTTTTTTAACAGTTTTAGGAAAGGAAACAGAATATCCGTTTGGTCCTCCTCGAAAAACACCTTCCTTTTTTGAACCCATTTTTAAAGATATAGACTATAAAGTCGAAATAAGAAAATTGAATTTTAGAGTTCGAAGAGTTTTAAAAAAAAAAAAAAAAAAACAATCAAAAGCAGTTTTATTTGTAAAACAAAAAATAAAAGAACTTTTAAAAGAAAATAAAATTCCATTATTTATACCGACAGAAATATATGAATCAAGTGAAACTCAAACAGAAAAGGATTCTATAATCAGCACTCAGATAATTCATGAATCACTTACTCAAAATCGATCTACAGGTTGGACAAATTATTCACAGGCCGAAGAAGAAATGAAACATAGAATTGATAGAAGAAATACAATCAGAAATCAAATAGAAATAATAAAAATAAAAAAAAAAGTAACGCCGGGAATAAAAAAAAATAATAATGGAGAATCACCCCCAAAAATTTGGAAAATATTAAAAAGAAAAAATATTGAATTAATAGTTAAATTTTTCATTGAAAAAATATACATAGATATCTTTCTATGTATCATTAATATACGCAGAATCACTCTACAAATTTGTATGGAATCAACCAAAAAAATTCTTGATAAATACATTGACAATAATGAAATAAATCAAGATCAAGAAAGGATTAATAAAACAAAAAAAAATCAAATTGACTTCATTTCGCCTATGACTATAAAAAAGGCTTTTGATAATCTTAGAAATAGTAAGCGGAAGTCACATATTTTTTTTAATTTATCTTACTTGTCACAAAAATATGTATTTTTAAAATTATCACAAACCCAAGTTATTAACTTCAATAAGTTAAGATCTCTTCTTCAATATAATGGACCTTCTTTTTTTCTTAAGAATGAAATAAAAGATCTTTTTGGAAGACAAGGAATATTTGATTCCGAAGTAAGACATAAGGAACTTCCAAATAATGGAATGAATCCATGGAAAAACTGGTTAAGAGGTCATTATCAATACGATTTATCGCAGATTACATGGTCTAGATTAATCCCACAAAAATGGAGAAATGGACTAAATCAATGCCATACGTCTCAAAATAAGGATTTAAATAAATGGTATTCCTATGAAAAAGACCAATTATTTGATTCAAAAAAAAAACAAAATTCGAAAGTATATTTATTACCAAATAAAGAGGAAAATTTTCAAAAAAACTATAGATATGATCTTTTATCATATAAATATATTCATTCTGAAACTAAGAAGAAGGCCTCTATTTATAGATCATCATTAGAAACAAATAAGAATCAAGAAAATTCCAACAGAAATAACGAAAAAATTTTTAGCATACTCAATCCTATCAAGAATTATCTAGGAAAAAGTGATATTATATATACGGAAAAAAATACAGATAGAAAATATTTGGGTTGGAAATTTAGTACAAATATTGAGGTTGAACCTAAAAAGGACCAAATCAGGGATAAACTTAATAATAAAGGTAATGGTCTTTTTTATCTTCCAATTGATTCAAATTCTGAAATTAATTACAATAAGGTCTTTTTTGATTGGATGGGAATGTCTTTTGATTGGATGGGAATGAATGAAAAATTCTTAATCTTAAATCGCCTCATGTCGAATCCGAAAGTTTTTTTCTTTCCAGAGTTTGTGATACTTTATCATAAATATAAAGAGAAACCTTGGTTTATCCCAAGGAACTTACTTCTTTTTAATTTGAATATAAATCCAAATTTTATTGAAAATAAAAATATCGAGGGAAAACAAGAGGAGAATGAGGTTTTTTTAAATTTTAGTCCATCAAATTCAAAACAATATTTTGAATTAAAGAATCAAAACAATATTGAAGAATATTTTTTAGAATCCATTGAAAAACTAAAAATATTCCTTAAAGGAGATTTTCCTTTGCAATTAAGATGGACTGGACGTTTGAATCAATTGAATCAAAAAATGCTGAATAATATCCAGATATATGGTCTGCTGGTTAGCCTCATAAATGTAAGAAAAATTACTATATCCTATATTCAAAGGAAAGAAATGAATCTGGATATAATGAGGAGGCGTTTAAATCTTACACAATTAACGAAAAAGGGAATATTAATTATGGAACCTGCCCGTCTATCTGTAAAAAATGACGGACAGTTTTTTATGTATCAAATCATAGGTATTTCCTTGGTTCATAAAAGTAAGCACCAAAGTAATCAAAGATACCGAAACCCCAAAAATGTTGCTAAGAATACTTTTGATGAATCCATTTCAAGACATAAAATAAAAACTCTAAATAGAGACAAAAATAATTTTGATTTGCTTGTTCCTGAAAAAATTTTATCGTCTAGACGTCGTAGAGAATTGAGAATTCTAATTTCTTTCAATTTAAATTTAAAGAATCAGAATGGTGTGCATAGAAATAATTTATTTTGCAAGGAAAACAAGATAAAAAACTGGAGTCAATTTTTGGAGGAAAGTAAAAATTTTGACAGAAAAAAAAATGAATTAAATAAATTAAAGTTCTTTTTTTGGCCTAATTATCGATTAGAAGATTTAGCTTGTATGAATCGCTATTGGTTTGATACCAATAATGGGAGCCGCTTGAGTATGTTAAGGATATATATGTATCCCTGATTCAAAATTTTGAGTTTCCTATATATTCTATTGTTCTATGAATTTTTCATTTTTTCTTATGTCCGTGACCGTGTTATATGCAAGCAACCCGATGCGCATATGCGCTGTCTTACATCCCAGTCTAGGATACCTGAATATTAAGGAAATGGGGTATCAATTAAATTAATCAATCGAATCTTCGGACTGAACTATTTGGTATCGTTTTTTTGTATCACTATACAAATGAACTCAAAAATTGGATTGATTAATTTAATTGATAAAACTAGGAATGTATAAAGAAATTATGATTATTGTATATACTACATTAAAATTTCTGACATTATTATTACTGATCAATAAAATAAATATCTGTAAAAAGGGGAGTGTGAAATTATTTTATGGTAAAAAATTCATTTATTTCAATTATTTTGCAAGAACAAGAAGAAAACAAAGAAAACAGCGGATCTGTTGAATTTCAAGTAGTAAGTTTCACCAACAAGATACGGAGGCTTACTTCACATTTGGAATTGCACAAAAAAGACTATTTATCTCAAAGAGGTCTACGGAAAATTCTCGGAAAACGTCAACGGCTGCTGGCTTATTTGTCAAAAAAAAATAGAGCACGTTATAAAGAATTAATAGGGCAGTTGGATATTCGAGAGAGAAAAACTCGTTAATTTGAAGAGTTAGTTTGAATTATTGGCTTAAAGTTTGGTGAACTTCTTTTCGCTTTCAGCAATTCATGGAAGAATGAATCAGGAAAAACCTATGACTGTACCAGCTACAAGAAAAGACCTCATGATAGTCAATATGGGACCTCACCACCCATCAATGCATGGTGTTCTTCGACTAATTGTTACTTTAGATGGTGAAGATGTTATTGACTGTGAACCAATATTGGGTTATTTACACAGAGGTATGGAAAAAATTGCAGAAAATCGAACAATTATACAATATTTGCCTTATGTAACACGTTGGGATTATTTAGCTACTATGTTCACAGAAGCAATAACTGTAAATGCGCCAGAGCAATTAAGCAATATTCAAGTTCCTAAAAGGGCCAGTTATATCAGAGTCATTATGTTGGAGTTAAGTCGTATAGCTTCGCATTTGTTATGGCTTGGCCCTTTTATGGCAGATATTGGGGCACAGACTCCTTTCTTCTATATTTTTCGAGAAAGAGAATTGATATATGACCTATTCGAAGCTGCCACCGGTATGCGAATGATGCACAATTTTTTTCGTATTGGCGGAGTCGCTGCTGATTTACCTTATGGCTGGATAGATAAATGTTTGGATTTTTGCGATTATTTTTTAACAGTAATTGCTGAATATCAAAAGCTTATTACAAGGAATCCCATTTTTTTAGAACGAGTTGAAGGAGTAGGCATTATTGGTGGAGAGGAAGCAATAAATTGGGGTTTGTCGGGACCAATGCTACGAGCTTCCGGAATACAATGGGATCTTCGTAAAGTTGATCATTATGAGTGTTACGACGAATTTGATTGGGAAGTGCAATGGCAAAAAGAAGGGGATTCATTAGCTCGTTATTTAGTACGAATCAGTGAAATGACAGAATCCATAAAAATTATTCAACAGGCCCTAGAAGGAATTCCGGGAGGTCCCTATGAAAATTTAGAAATCCGCCGCTTTGATAGAGTAAAAGATACTGTATGGAATGAGTTTGATTATCGATTCATTAGTAAAAAACCTTCTCCAACTTTTGAATTGTCGAAGCAAGAACTTTATGCAAGAGTCGAAGCACCAAAGGGAGAATTGGGAATTTTTCTGATAGGAGATAAGGGTGTTTTTCCTTGGCGATATAAAATTCGCCCACCGGGGTTTATTAATTTGCAAATTCTTCCTCAGTTAGTTAAAAGAATGAAATTGGCTGATATTATGACGATACTAGGTAGTATAGATATCATTATGGGAGAAGTTGATCGTTAAAATGATAATTGAGACAACAGAAGTACAAGCTATCAATTCTTTTTCTAGATTGGAATCCTTAAAAGAGGTCTATGGGATCATATGGATGCTTATCCCTATTTTTACTCCTGTATTAGGAATCACAATAGGTGTATTAGTAATTGTTTGGTTAGAAAGAGAAATATCTGCAGGTATACAACAACGTATTGGTCCTGAATACGCAGGACCTTTGGGAATTCTTCAAGCTCTAGCAGATGGTACCAAATTACTTTTCAAAGAGAATCTTCTTCCATCTAGAGGAGATACTCGTTTATTCAGTATTGGAC